TTAGAACGATACGTTGATCTAACATATGGAACCTCAGTCGACATAATCCAAATATTATATTCGTAGAAATTACAAAACAGATCCTTTGCTCTAATGTTTCAACCCACTCTTTTGACTGAATTAGAAATAGGAAGCAACAAGAAAGGAGGAATCTTTGTATTTTCTCAAGAATCCAAGACATATGGATTGATCCGTATGAAACATCCTGCAAACCCTTTTATTTTTATACTCAACTCTTTCTACTAAACTCAAAAATTCTATTTTCTATATATAAATCAAAAATAAAACTGTAATGAGATAATAAAGAAGGATTTGGATATACGTAAAAATCTAATTCCTCGGTTATAATTGGTGAACAGGAGAAAAATCATGATTCTTTCGATACAAGACGGCGCAAGAAAAATTCTTTTCTTGCGCCGTCTTGGAATACTTTCTAGAAATATGTTTCTCCTTTCATTTTCCCCGTCCTTGCCTTGTATTCTATTCCTTTGTATGTGTATGCTTATTTTCTCTTATTAGAAAGAGTATTACAAGTAATGAATTTCAGACATCCGGCAAAAGAGAACATACATCATTCTATTGATCGACAAGCATTTTGTACTTTATTTTAAGGAATCTCTATATCTAGAAATTCATTTCGTACAACTGAACCTTTTCAAACTGTTTCTTTTTCAGAACCAAAAATATTTGTGCAAAGATTACAGATGCCAAGAAGAACAGAAGACCCTGGACTCGTAATGGATCTTGAAGCACTATTTCTGCGTCTCCCTGACCAAAACCTCCTACATTTGGATTACTTGTTAATGGTTGATCAAGCTTGATAGATTCACCTTCTGAAACAAGAAGTTCTGGTCCTGGAGGTATAGTATCAACCACTTGACGTCCATCTGATACATCAACTATGGTTATTTCATATCCCCCCTTTTCTTTACGTGCTATTCTGTTTACTATACCAGCTGATGTAGCATTATAAACTGTATTATTACTCTTGCTACCATCAGGATAAATCTGACCCCTCCCTCTGTTCCCACCTACATATATGGGATATTTTAAGAAGTGAACGTCTTTTTTCGTAGTAGGGTCGGGGGAAAGAATAGGAAAGACGATTTCACTATATTTCTGACCGGGAACAGGACCTATCACAAGAATATTTCTTTTATTAGGACGATAATACTGAAAAGAAAGATTGCCCATCTTTTCTTTTATTTCGGGAGAAATACGATCGGGGGGGGCTAATTCGAAGCCCTCGGGTAAAATAAGAACAGCTCCTACATTCAAAGCTCCCCTTTTACCATTAGCAAGAACTTGTTTCAGTTGCATATCATAAGGAATTCGAACAACTGCTTCAAATACAGTATCTGAAAGTATAGCTTGCGGAACTTCAATATCCACGGGCTTATTAGCTAAATGGCAATTGGCACATACAATTCGCCCAGTTGCTTCTCGTGGATTTTCATAACCCTGCTGCGCAAAAATAGGATATGCATTTGAAATAGATGCTCGAGTTATTACATATATCATGATCGATACATAAATGGATCGAGTCATCTGTTCTTTTACCCAAGAAAAAGTATTTCTATTTTGCATGGTCCAATCATTGATCCCGGAATTTCTACAATAAATTAGATAGGTAGCTAGTAGAATTCCCTATCCACAAGTTTGCCATTGTATTGATTGTGCTAAAATAATTGTACTGTTAGAATATAGTATGAATACCTTGAATCGAAAAGGTGAAAGTCTAATGATTTTTTTATACACGAAGAAAAATCATGATTTGATTGATACCAAGAGATCTAATGAATTCTTCATTCATTCATTGAATGATAAATGACTACAAGCGAAGGAGATACACGATTTAAAAAATGGAAGATCCAATATTTCACAATTGTATCTAGAATCACTGGAAAAGTAGAAACAAGGCCAGATATGATCTGATCATTCTCAGCCAATCCAAAATCTTTGTAGATCGAACCAATCATGAGTTCCCAACCATGGGTCGAGTGAAATCCGATCCATAAATCAGTAACTAAAAGAATAGAAAAAGCTTTGATTGTGTCACTTAAGTTATAGAGAAATTCCTGAATCCAAGAATTCAGAATGAAAAATTCTTCATTACCAAGAAAAAAATAACCACTTACAATAGCGAAACAGATTAGATTTGTCGAGAAATGCAAAATGATATGAAAATGAGATTCATTGTGTCGTTTGACCAATTGTATTGTTTCCTTGTGCATTTCTATACGAAGCCTTTGTATATGTGTTTCCGAGTGCTCCTTTATCATCTCGTCCAACAGGAAGAGTTCTTCTAATTCCATAAATTGTTCTAGAACATTTTTCTCTTGAATATCATTCAAAAGTATTTCGGACTGCCTGGTATTCCACCAATTAAGAACCCAAGTGTCTAGACATTTATTAAATGAGAGAGAAACCCACCAGGGCAAAAAAAGTATAAACACAAGATATGGGAGGGAAGCCAATGCTTTGTTTTTTTTCATTCTGTATCTGTGATGCAAATTGTTAATGAACCTGTTTCATTCGTCGATTCTATCTGAGATTTCTATGAAGCACCGGTTGACTAACAAGAATAAGGTATCGAACTTATGGATCTTTTCCTCTTTTTGTTTTTGTATAAGAATTGAGTCTATAGGGTATCGATTCAATAAAAAGAGAAATTCTGTGTTACGAAAACAAAAGACATGTCTGGACGCCATGCGTATGCCTATACAAAAGAGTTTTTGTGTACAATAAGATATTTGATTAGTTATATTCTATTTTCTTAGAATTGTTCCATATACCTCCTGCTGCCTCAACGGAACGGGGAAAGAAAATATAGCATCTTTTGCTGGGCTGAGATTTCTTTTCAGTCCATTTCAAAATACTTCAATCGGTACGCGCAAGAAATAGGCCAATTCAGCAGCTTTTTGTTCAATTTCTCGTGGAGTCAAATTCTCATCAGTACGAGTCAAGGGAATGACTCCTTGGCCCCTTATTTCCATATAAAGGACACGACGAGGAAAAAGACCCTCTCTCGCCTCCATTCTTATTGATTGGATATCTTTCAGAAAGAAACGAAGAAAAATGCGACGATTTCTTCCAGGAAATCCCCAACGAAAAAGGCACATTATCTTTTTTTTTCTATCAAATTGGTCATAACCACTACCTACATTCCATAAAATTGTGCACCACAAATAAGAACTAATGAATAGACCTGCGATCCCATAGAAAGACATCACGATCCCTTGTGGGAAAAAAAGAATTTGCTGAGACGGAAAGACAGATAGAAGATTTCTACCAAGATAACTGGAAGTTCCAACTACTAAGAATCCCAGTGAACCTAAAAAAAGGATACAGGCCCAGCAAAAATTACTTGTTTTTTGAGACCCCGGTATAAGTTCTATCCATATATGTTCTGATCGCCAGTTCATACTATACTAGATCCAGTTGCAATGGATTTGACTTAACTTTTCTTACTTGATCCCGAAGTAACTTTCATCAACTAGCAGTATTCGTACGCAAATCGTTAGGAAGAATTGGTTAGATACATTGATTTTTTATTTCAAAGATTTTCAAAATATATAAAAACTCTTCCATTTGTTTTTTGGAAAGGCCACATATTTTATATTCTGGCATATTACATTCAAAAAGTATCTGTGTGAGGATCCAGTGTTTTGCCGATATTTGGTCCCATCGTATTTATACAATCTTATTTCTTTGGACATAAAGAGATAAAGAAGCCATTGCAATTGCCGGAAATACTAGGCCCACTAAAGGAACAAAAATAGAGGGAAAGTTCAAATTTATCATAAAATGGGTGCCTTGATTTCATATTTGTACCTATTCTCATTATAAATATATCTTATGATAAGTCTATCTATTAGATAAAATAGGAAGTAGTTAAAGTGCAAAGAATGCAGAATATACCTATTCCTCTTTCTACACAAATTGTATTCTTCTTCTCCCATCCTTATCTTCTTTCTCTCTTTTCTTTCTTTTTAGTTAATATTTTTACCTATTTTTCGTTGTTCTATATCTTAATATGTCAAAAGGACGGAGAAAATTCTTTTTATTTCCCGGATTTCTCGGAAGGAGAAAGAAACTATTTTTTCTGTAGAAGAAAAAGGGATCCGGGGCAAAAAGTAATTATCCAAAACTTCTGACTCTTATTACACTTTTCATTGATGTTTCCAAAGAAAACACCATCTTCTTCGTTTTGTTTATTTTATTACAATGAACTAAATGCTTATTCATTACAAATAAAAAGAATTGAACCTAGTGCTATACTTCCTTTTTTTAATCTGGATTCAAGGGAAGAAAACCGTGTAGCTGAAATAACTCATTCAGAACACTTTTTAAAGGATTACGTGGTACGATTGGGTCGAATAAGCCCTTATGGAATGAATACTCAGCCGCTTGTGAACCCTCCGGTATTGTCTTTTTCAATGTTTGTTCAATTACCCTTTTCCCCGCAAACGCAATGTAAGCATTAGGTTCAGCAATAATGATATCTCCTAACATACCAAAACTTGCTGTAACTCCACCAGTTGTAGGAGATGTCAGGATTGATACAAAGAATAACTTTTTCTTTGATTGATAACCATATGAAGCAGAAGATATTTTAGCCATTTGCATCAAGCTCAAACTCCCTTCTTGCATACGTGCTCCTCCAGAAGCACACACAATAATGACAGGCAGAGATCTATTAGCAGCATACTCGATCAAACGGGCGATTTTCTCACCTACTACGGATCCCATGCTACCTCCCATAAACTGAAAATCCATAACTCCAATTGCTATGGGAATACTATTTAGTTGACCTACGCCCGTTTGAACGGCTTCAGTTAAACCTGTTTTTGTTTGATAAAAATAGATACGATCTCTATAAGGTTCCTCCTCCGAATGAAATTCAATGGGGTCCACAGAGACCATATCTTCATCCATAGACTCCCAAGTGCCAGGATCGATAAAAAGTTCGATTCTATCTGAACTACTCATGTTCAAAT